AATATTAAAGCAATTTTTTATGAATTATCATACGTGTCACAAGCATATGTATTTTACAAATTATCACAAATTCAAGTTAGTAACTCGTTAAAATCTGTTATTCAACAATATCAAGGAATCCCCCCTTTTCTTAAGCCTAAAATAAAGGATTTTTTTGAAACACGAGGAAGGGTTCATTCAAAATTAACAGATAAGAAACTTTCGAATTATGAAACGAATCAATGGAAAAACTGGTTAAGAGGACATTATCAATACCATTTATCTCAGACCAGATGGTCTAGATTAATACCAGAAAAATGGAGAAATACAATTAATTCGCGTCGTATAGCTAAAAAGGAAAATTTAAGCAAATGGCGTTCATATGAAAAAGACCAATTAATTGATTCCAAAAAACAATTTGAAGTACATTCATTATCTAATCAAAAAGATAATTTTCTAAAATACTATATATATGATCTTTTATCATATAAATTTCTTAATTATGAAAATAAAACAGAATGCTTTTTTTATAGACCTCTCTTTCAAGGAAATAAGAACCAAGAAATTTCTTATAACACGCCTAAAGAAACCTTTTTTGATATACTGAGGAACATCCCCATTAAAAATGATCTAGGAAGGGTCGATATTCTATATATGGCAAACCCAACCGATAGAAAATTTTTTGATTGGAAAATTTTCCATTTTTATCTTAGGCAAAAAGTAGATATTGAGGCCTGGATCAGAATCGATACCAATAGGAATAAAAATACTCAAATAATTTCTAAAAAAGATCTTTTTTATCTTATGATTCCAGAAATCAATCCACCAAATTTCTACAAAAGATTTTTTGATTGGATGGGAATGAATGAAAAAATGCTAAAGCATTCCACATCGAATCTGGAACTTTGGTTCTTCCCAGAATTTGTCTTACTTTATAAGACATATAAAATGAAACCTTGGTTTATACCAAGCAAATTACTTCTTTTAAATTTAAATAATAAAAAAATAAAGGAAAAAGGAAGTTTTTTGATAGCATTGAATAAAAAGCATCGAAATCAAGAAGAAAAAGAACCCACAAATCGAGAAGATCGGAGATCCGTTCTATCACAACAAAAAAATATGGAAGAAAATTATGCAATATCAGACGAGAAAAAGAAAAAACAATACAAAAGAAACACGGAAGCAGGACTAGATTTCTTCCTGAAACGTTATTTGCTTTTTCAATTGAGATGGGATGAGACTTTGAATCAAAGAATGATCAATAATATCAGGGTATATTGTCTCCTGCTTAGACTGATCGATCCAAGAAAAATTACTATATCCTCGATTCAAAAGAAACAAATATATTTGGATATAATGCTGATTCAGAAGAATTTAACTCTTTCAGAATTGATGAAGAAGGGAGTATTGATTTTAGAACCCATTCGTCTGTCTGGAAAAACAGATGGACAATTTATTATGTATCAAACCATAGGTATTTCGTTGGTTCATAAGAGTAAGTACCAAACGAATCAAAAATACCAAGAGCAGGGATATCTTTCTAACAATCATTTTGATGAAACTATTTCACCACGTCAGAGAATAGCCGGAAATAGAGACAAAAATGATTTTGATTTACTTGTTCCTGAAAATATTTTATCATTTAGGTGTCGTAGAAAATTGAGAATTCTAATTTGTTTCAATTCAAAGAATAGAAATTATAGAGATAGAAATCCCGTATTTTGGAACAGAAAGAACGTAAAAAATCGCAGCCAAGCTTTACATGCCAATAACCATCTTGATAGAGAGAAAAATCAATTAATGAAATTAAAGCTCTTTCTTTGGCCTAATTATCGATTCGAAGATTTAGCTTGTATGAATCGTTATTGGTTTGATACCAATAATGGCAGTCGTTTCAATATGTTAAGGATACATCTGTACCCACGATTTAAAATTTGTAGATAATACACTCTTTCTATATATCCTATACCCTATAATTATATACCCTATCCTATATAGAGTATAGGAAAACAAACAAATACACAGATCACATATCTTGTCTCACATTTTATTCTAGTATCCAATATGAAATGAATAATTTCTCAATTAGATCTCGAAATGAATCAACAAAATCTTCTTCGTTTTAGGTTTAAATTCTTCGATGCAAAAATGTACCAATCTTTTTCTATTCCTATCTAATCAATCCAATTTGAAATTGGATTGATTGATTTGAATTCATAAAATTAGGATTTCATAAAGAAATTTTTCTTAGATTATTGTATTCAAATTAATAGCATTATTATTACTATCCATATCTGTAAAAAGGAGGGGAATTTTTTTTTTATGGTAAAAAATGCATTCATTTCGGTTATTTCTCAAAAAGAAAATGAAGAAAACAAAGGGTCTGTTGAATTTCAAGTATTCAGTTTCACTACTAAGATAAGGAGACTTACTTCCCATTTGGAATTGCACAAAAAAGACTTTTCGTCTCAGAGAGGTTTGCGAAAAATTTTGGGCAAACGTCAACGACTGCTGGCCTATTTGTCAAAAAGAAATAGAGGGCGCTATAAAGAATTAATTGGTAAGTTGGATATTCGAGAGATAAAAACTCGTTAATTTGGTGCGTGCTACCGTTTGAGCTTAGTCGTTTTAATTTTGATGAACTTCTTTTTAATTTCAGCAATGCATGGAAGAATGACTCGGGAAAAACTTATGATTGCACCAACTCCAAGAAAAGACCTCATGATAGTCAATATGGGCCCTCACCACCCATCAATGCATGGTGTTCTTCGACTGATCGTTACTCTCGATGGTGAAGATGTTATTGACTGTGAACCAATATTGGGTTATTTACATAGAGGGATGGAGAAAATTGCGGAAAATCGAACAATTATACAATATTTGCCTTATGTGACACGCTGGGATTATTTAGCTACTATGTTCACAGAAGCAATAACTGTAAATGGACCCGAGCAGCTGGGCAATATTCAAGTACCTAAAAGGGCTAGCTATATCAGAGCTATTATGTTGGAGTTGAGTCGTATCGCTTCCCATTTGTTATGGCTTGGCCCTTTTATGGCAGATATTGGGGCACAGACTCCTTTCTTCTATATTTTTCGAGAACGAGAATTAATATATGACCTATTTGAAGCTGCTACCGGTATGCGCATGATGCATAATTATTTTCGTATCGGAGGAGTCGCTGCTGATCTACCTCATGGCTGGATAGATAAATGTTTGGATTTTTGTGATTATTTTTTAGGCGGGGTTGCTGAATATCAAAAGCTTATTACGCGGAATCCTATTTTTTTAGAACGAGTTGAAGGCGTAGGCATTATTGGCGGAGAAGAAGCACTAAATTGGGGTTTATCGGGGCCAATGCTACGAGCTTCCGGAATAGAATGGGATCTTCGTAAAGTTGATCGTTATGAGTGTTACGACGAATTTGATTGGGAGATTCAATGGCAAAAAGAAGGAGATTCATTAGCTCGGTATTTAGTACGAATCAGTGAAATGACAGAATCTATAAAAATTATCCAACAGGCTCTGGAAGGAATTCCAGGGGGTCCCTTTGAGAATTTAGAAAGCCGCCGCTTTGATAGAATAAAAGACCCTGAATGGAATGATTTTGAATATCGATTTATTAGTAAAAAACCTTCTCCAACTTTTGAATTGTCCAAACAAGAACTTTATGTAAGAGTCGAAGCACCAAAAGGAGAATTGGGAATTTTTCTGATAGGAGATCGGAGCGTTTTTCCTTGGAGATGGAAAGTCCGACCGCCGGGTTTTATAAACTTGCAAATTCTTCCACAGCTAGTTAAAAGAATGAAATTGGCTGATATTATGACGATACTAGGTAGCATAGATATCATTATGGGAGAAGTTGATCGGTGAAATGATAATTGATACAACAGAAATACAAGCCCTCAATTCTTTTTTCAGATTGGAATCCTTAAAAAAAGCCTACGAGATCATATGGATGCTTGCCCCCATTTTCATTCTTGTATTAGGAATTACACTAGGTGTACTAGTAATTGTTTGGTTAGAAAGAGAAATATCTGCAGGGATACAACAACGTATTGGGCCCGAATACGCGGGGCCTTTAGGAATTCTTCAAGCTTTAGCAGATGGTACAAAACTACTTTTCAAAGAGAATCTTCTTCCATCTAGAGGAGATACTCGCTTATTCAGTCTCGGACCATCCATAGCAGTCATATCCATTTTACTAAGTTATTCAGTAATTCCTTTTAGCTATCGCTTTATTCTAGCCGATCTTAGTATTGGTGTTTTTTTGTGGATCGCCGTTTCAAGCCTTGCTCCCGTCGGACTGCTTATGTCGGGATATGGATCAAACAATAAATATTCCTTTTTAGGTGGATTAAGGGCTGCTGCTCAATCAATTAGTTATGAAATACCATTAACTCTATGTGTATTATCAATATCTCTACGTGTGATTCGGTAAGACACAAAATTTCCCCTATTTCTTTTCAGAAAGTTAAATGATTTGAATATCTATTTTTTTATTCATCATTGAGTTGATGAATTAAACCAGATAGTTATATGAGTGAAATAAAACGGCTTAAAAATTTGTTGTTAAAGGAATTCAATCTCATTTCCTATGTACAAGAATTAAGTGAAAGTAAACATAAGCAGTCGAGACTGTTTACCCCAAGATTGATTGATTAGTCATCATGGCTTGAAGCGGGTTCAAAAGATCAACCATATAGGGTTTTTATTATACTATTACCATAGATGTATTACCCTACTAATGAGAGATTTCAAAAAAACGAGTGGATGGTTAGGAAGACCAAGATACACAAAGGGTTAGTAATGGAGATTCTGTAAATTATCCAATAGTCTATTTTTTTATAGAAAAGCAATTCAAATTGGGGCTTAAAATTGGTAGAAATGATTAAGAAGTACTCCCCACGATTTCGATCCAGAGTATGTTCCTATCCACTGATTAAGTAAATAACTATCAAGAACGAAGAAATCTTTTATTTTGTATTTTTTGGATTTTTCTAAGAAAGGAGAATAGGAAC